CAATACCTACTATCGTAGAATATTCATGCGGCACCCTCTCAGATTTTGCACGTGTGATACATGTTCCTTCTATTTCTCCAAGTAGAGCCCTTCGCATGGCAATACCTATGGTATCGGCTTGCCCTTTCATGAGCGGGGACAGAATGAAACGACCATAATAAAGACGCTTACCGTCTACTCTTGATTCAACACATTTCCACTGTAGTGTTCGAGTGGATCCTGCTATTTCCTCTCGAACCATACTAAATATTATTATTTGATCAGATCATTGAATCATTTATTTCTCTTGCAATCCGTTTAATTCTTATTTTTACACACGTCTTTTTTTAGGAGGTCGACATCCATTATGTGGCATAGGTGTTACATCACGTACGAAACTTAATAGTATACCACTTCTACGAATGGCCCGTACTGCTGCGTCTCTTCCGAGACCAGGACCCTTTATCATAACTTCTGCTCGTTGCATACCCTGATCAACTGCAGTACGAATAGCATTTGAAGCGGCGGCTTGAGCAGCATAGGGTGTCTTTCTTCTTGTGCCTTTGAATCCAGAAGTACCGGCGGAGGCCCAAGAAACCACCCGACCTCGTACATCTGTAACAGTTACAATAGTATTGTTGAAACTCGCTTGAACATGAATAACCCCTTTTGGTATTCTACGTCCATTCTTACGTGAACCAATACGTCCATTCCTACGCGAACCAATTTTTGGTATAGGTTTTGCCATATTTTTTCATCTCATAAATATGAATCAGAAATATACAGAAAGATACGGAGATATCCATTTCATGTTAAAACAGATCCTTTATTTTTACATGGCCCTTCTTTGAGAAATTTTATAAAAGAAAGATTATCTTTGTCTCTGTTTATGTCTCGGATTGGAACAAATCACTATAATTCGTCCGCGCCTACGGATCAGTCGACATTTTTCACAAATTTTACGAACGGAAGCTCTTATTTTCATATTTCTCACTTCTTACCTTAATTTGAAATCTATTCCTTGGAAGAAAATAAGTCTCTTGTATTTTATTTTTTAGCTTCGAGTTGTATCTCTCACCAAAGGAATGTTTTCAAAAATCATTTAATCGCTCGAATCTTTGCTGCGGAGTCTATAAATTATACGTCCTCTAGTTGAATCATACCGACTTATTTCGATTTTTACTCTATCTCCCGGCAGTATCCGTATCAAACTGCGTCGGATCCTCCCTGAAATATAATCTAGAATTAGATCTTCATTATCTAAACGGACCCGGACATACCGTTGGGAAGTGATTCAGTAATTAAACCTTCATGAATCAATTTTTGTTCTTTCATCCAGGTAACCCCTTGAAATATCATCAACTAATGGAGGAAGAGTTATATAACTCACTTTTCCTCTCTATTTCACAAATAGGAAGTTAGAGATCAAATTAGGATACCGGAGGAAGATCACCATATATAGCACAAAATTTCTCCTCCAATTTTTTCTAGTCTAGCTTCTCGATTTGTCATTATGCCTCGAGAAGTGGAAAGAATTACAATTCCCATTCCACCTAAAATCTTAGGAATTTTTTGATAGTTGGAATAGATTCGTAGACCAGGTCGACTGATACGTTTTAAAATAGTTCTATATATTCCTTTCCTAGTCCTTCTATGGCGCAAGGTTGAAACCAAGAAATCTTTGTTACTTTCCTGATGTTTCCGAACGTTTTCAATAAAACCTTCTTGTAGGAGTATTTTAACAATGTTTTCGGTGATATTAGTGGATGCTATTCGAACCGTTCCATTTTTACTCATGTCAGCATTTCTTATAGAAGTTATTATATCAGCAATAGCGTCTCTGCCCATGACGAATTCTAATTATTGGTGCTTCTTAATTTTGATATAATCAACATGTTTTTTTATTTTGAATTATTCAATTTCAATTATTAATTATTAAAAGTATATGCGTGAAACACAATCTATTAATTTAATCCATTTCAGATATCCCACTATAACTATATCATAGTTTCATCTACTAGTATTTATAATACTTCAGGAGCTAATGAAACTATTTTAGTAAAATTCAACTGTCTCAATTCCCGAGCAATCGCGCCAAAAACTCGAGTTCCTTTTGGATTTCCTTCTTGATCAATGACAACCGCAGCATTGTCATCATATCGTATTATCATACCGTTGTCACGTTTGAGTTCTTTACATGTACGTACAATTACAGCTCGAATTACTTCTGATCTTTCTAGAGGCATATTGGGCACTGCTTCTTTGATTACAGCAACAATAACGTCACCAATATGAGCATATCGATGATTACCAGTTCCTATGATTCGAATACACATCAATTCTCGAGCTCCGCTGTTATCTGCTACATTCAAAAGGGTCTGAGGTTGAATCATATCATTTTTATTTGAATCTGTTATTTCAATGCAAAGAATGAGGAAAAAAAGAAATAGTGTTTGTCTAGAAATAAATAAACCCGCGGTTGTTTTTTCATCCTCAATACCCCTTTTGTTTATCTTTAGTTCTATATCCCTATCCTGAAATAATAAATTGAGTTCGTATAGGCATTTTGCACGCAGCTATTGAGATAGCTGCTCTGGCTACAGTTTCTGATACTCCACCCATTTCATAAAGTATTCGGCCTGGTTTAACAACGGATACCCAATATTCGGGAGATCCTTTCCCCGAACCCATACGTGTTTCCGTAGGTCTTATTGTAACAGGTTTGTCTGGAAATATACGTACCCATATTTTTCCACCACGACGTGCATATCGTGTCATTGCTCTTCGCCCTGCTTCTATTTGTCTAGCTGTGATCCAAGCAGGTTCAAGTGCCTGAAGAGCATATCTGCCGAAACTAATATGATTGCCCCGACAAGATATTCCCTTCATTCTTCCTCTATGGTGCTTACGAAATCTAGTTCTTTTAGGGTTATAGTTGATGGTTTTTTATTAATCCCACCTCTACTACAGAACCGGACATGAGAGTTTCCTCTCATCCAGCTCCTCGCGAATGAAAAGATTCGATACAGATACACATCTATTTAATAATTAGTACACTAAACTAAGTAATGGGATTTATTGATATTTCATTTATTACATAGGAAGCTCCATATATGGCTAGATGTGTATATTTATAGATAATGCTTATTTTTTATAACGAATTCCTATTTTTTTTTACTCTTATCGAGTCAAGCCAATATTGTATTGTAATACAATAAATAAATAAGGGTTTCGCGGGCGGATATTGACTCTTTCCTGCTTCATTCGTAGGATCAATCCATGACCTCTCAGAGTAAATCAATTTGTTCTTGGTTCGTTCCGCCATCCCGCCCGATGAATTATTAGGATTCATTTTTCTTTTATATTTTATTTATATTTTAATAGTAGAATCTTATATAGTCACAGGTTTCGTCGTTCCTATAGCTTCTCCATTAATGGTTAGGCCTGAACTCTGCAACGGAGCTCCCAACAAAATTTGTTCCCGAGCCAATCTCCTCAGTTTCTATTAACCCAGGGCTCTTTATTATTTATATTATACTTTATTATTTGTATTATTATATATATTAATATATCAATATTAATGCTTTATCACACTGCCTTTTATGAGGTGATTCATAGACCATACATATTGGAATCATCTATCATTGATATTTTTGTTCTCTCTTTCTATCACCTTTCCATTTATCCGCATCCCTTTATTTTTTTCTTCAAAATCCATAATCAGATTTTTTTTTATGAAAATTTCAGTTGTTACAACTATATGATTGATTCAGTCATTCAGTCATATAGTGACTGTTTCTTGGGATCTCGACAATACGAAGCAATAAGTTGGTTATTAGTTTTTCGTTTATTTTATTGTTTTATTTTATATAGTTATTAAGTTTATAGTGGGGGTCAGTCTTTTTTTTGAAGCCCAGCTTTAAACTCTAAAGAAAAAACTAACGAGTCACACACTAAGCATAGCAATTATAAATTATATCAAAAGTAAGATTAATCTATTTTTTATTCAACCTTATATAATTATAATTAGAATTGTTTATTTTTGTTTGATTTAACGGAAAAAGTAAAAAAACAGAAATAGTTTCTAATTTTTTGTTCTATCACTGGACAGAATGGCAAGAGAAAAAAAGGTCTATTATTCCTCGTTCACAAATATCCAAATTTTTAGGCCTAATACTCCATGGATAGTTCGAATTGTATAGGAACAATGATCAATTTTAGCACGAATTGTTTGTAGAGGAACTCTACCTTCTCTGATCCATTCGACACGTGCAATTTCTTTTCCGTCGATACGCCCTGCAATTTGTATTTGAATTCCCTTTGTATCTGTTTGTTCAGTTAATTCAATAGCTCTTTTCATTGCCTTTCGAAACGAAACTCTATTTCTTAATTGTGAAGCCATATATTCTGCAAGAATATTAGGGTGTCCATAAGGTTTTTCAATTCTTGTGATAGCAATATTTAGTCTTCGGTTCACAGAATGCAACTCTTTTTGTACATTCATCTGTAATTCTTCGATCCCTCGCGTTCGGCCCTCTATTAATAAATTGGGAAACCCAATATAGATTATGACCTGGATCAAATCGATTCTTTTTTGAATTTCTATTCGTGCAATTCCAATTCCTTCGAAACCTGGGGATATTCTCTTATTTTTTTGTACATAGTTCTTGATACAATTCCGTATTTTCTCATCTTCTTGTAGACCTACAAAAAAAAATTTTGGTTGTGCGAACCAAAAGGAATGATGATTTTGGGTTGTACCAAGTCTGAAACCAAGTGGATTTATTTTTTGTCCCATATTTTTTTATTCTATTATCTTTTCATCCATTTTTTTTCTAAAGATAAATCGAAATTTTAGATGAATCTCTAAAATTTCGATTTATCTTTTAATACAATTGTTATATGACAAGTGGGTCTTTTTATCGGATAACTACGTCCTCTAGCCCTGGGTCTTAACTTTTTCACAAAGGGGCCCCCATTGACTTCGGCTTTACTAATGAATGAATCAGCTCCGTTCAAAC